TATGGGGGGGCATCCCGTATTGCTGAATAGAGCGCCTACTTTGCATAGATTGGGCATACAGGCATTCCAACCCATTTTAGTGGAAGGGCGTGCTATTTGTTTACACCCATTAGTGTGTAAGGGATTCAATGCAGACTTTGATGGAGATCAAATGGCTGTTCATGTGCCTTTATCTTTGGAGGCTCAAGCAGAAGCCCGTTTACTTATGTTTTCTCATACGAACCTCTTGTCTCCGGCTATTGGGGATCCCATTTCCGTACCAACGCAAGATATGCTTATTGGACTTTACGTATTAACGAGCGGAAATCGTCGAGGTATTTGTGCAAACAGGTATAATCCGTGTAATTACACAAATTCTCAAAATGAAAAAATTCGCGATAATAACTATAAGTATATGAAAAAAAAAGAACCTTTTTTTTGTAATTCCTATGATGCAATTGGAGCTTATCGACAGAAAAGAATAAATTTTGATAGTCCTTTTTGGCTCCGGTGGCGAATAGATCAATGCATTATGTCTTCAAGAGAAGTTCCTATCGAAGTTCACTATGAATCCTTGGGTACCTATTATGAGATTTATGGGCATTATTTAGTAATAAGAAGTATAACAAAAGAAATTCGTTGTATATATATTCGAACCACTGTTGGTCATATTTCTTTTTATCGAGAAATCGAAGAGGCTATACAAGGTTTTTGTCGGGCCTATTCATATGGTATCTAATCATATAGATGGTTGGTGTTGGTATCTAACCTAGGTAAATTTCTGATACTGGTTTAAATTCAGGTCTTCTCGATTCAACTAGGATCTTTGAAATACGTGAATAAAGATAAAGAAAAGGAAGTTTTCCAATCATTCACTCGAATCCATTGTCGAACCGAATGCCACTTAGTGGAATATGGAGGTACTTATGGCAGAACGGGCCAATCTAGTCTTTCACAATAACGTGATAGGTGGAACTGCCATTAAACGACTTATTAGCAGATTAATAGATCATTTCGGAATGGCATATACATCACACATCCTGGATCAAGTAAAGACTCTAGGGTTCCGTCAAGCTACTGCTACATCTATTTCATTAGGAATTGATGATCTTTTAACAATACCTTCTAAAGGATGGCTAGTCCAAGATGCTGAACAACAAAGTTTGAGTTTGGAAAAACATAACCATTATGGGAATGTCCATGCGGTAGAAAAATTACGCCAATCCATTGAAATATGGTATGCTACAAGCGAATATTTGCGAAAAGAAATGAATCCTAATTTTAGGATGACTGACCCTCTCAATCCAGTCCATATAATGTCTTTTTCAGGAGCTCGAGGAAATGCATCTCAAGTGCACCAATTAGTAGGAATGAGGGGATTAATGTCAGATCCACAAGGACAAATGATTGAGTTACCCATTCAAAGCAATTTACGCGAAGGGCTGTCTTTAACAGAATATATCATTTCTTGCTACGGAGCCCGCAAAGGGGTTGTCGATACTGCTGTACGAACATCAGATGCTGGATATCTTACACGTAGACTTGTTGAAGTGGTTCAACACATTGTTGTACGTCGAACAGATTGCGGTACCATTCGAGGGATTTCTGTGAATACCCGAAATGGAATGATGCCAGAAAGAATTTTGATACAAACATTAATTGGTCGTGTATTAGCAGACGATATATATATAGGTTCACGATGCATTGTCGTTCGAAATCAAGATATTGGAATTGGACTTATCAATCGATTCATAACCTTTAAAACACAACCAATATTTATTCGAACCCCCTTTACCTGTAGGAATACGTCTTGGATCTGCCGATTGTGTTATGGCCGGAGTCCAATTCATGGGGACCTGGTAGAATTGGGAGAAGCTGTCGGTATTATAGCAGGTCAATCTATTGGAGAACCGGGCACTCAACTCACATTAAGAACTTTTCATACTGGTGGAGTATTCACAGGGGGTACTGCAGAATATGTGCGAGCCCCCTCGAATGGAAAAATTAAATTTAACGAGGATTTAGTTTACCCTACACGCACACGTCATGGATATCCTGCTTTTCTATGTAATATAGACTTGTATATAACTATTGAAAGTGACGATATTATACATAACGTGATTATTCCACCAAAAAGTTTTCTATTAGTTCAAAATGATCAATATGTCAAATCAGAACAAGTGATTGCTGAGATCCGCGCGGGAACATCTACTTTGAATTTGAAAGAAAAGGTTCGAAAACATATTTATTCTGACTCCGAAGGGGAAATGCATTGGAGTACCGATGTATACCATGCATCCGAATTTATGTATAGTAATGTACATATCTTACCAAAAACAAGTCATTTATGGATATTATCAGGAAAGTCGTGGAGGTCTGATGCAATCCATTTTTTACTTCGCAAGGATCAAGATCAAATTCACAGTAATTCTCTTTCTACCACAAAAACAAATATTTCTAATCTTTCAGTAAGTAATGATGAAGTAAAAAATAAATTATTTAATTTCAATACTTTTGGTACAAAAGAAAGGAGGATTACCAATTATTCAATATTTAATCAAATCCTATGTATGGATCATCGTCATTTGATGTATCCTGCTATTTTTCACGATACTTTTTCTTTTTTGGCAAAAAGGCGAAGAAATAGATTTCTTATTCCATTTTCATTCCAATCGATTCAAGAACGAAAGAACGAACTAACACCCCCTTCTGGTGTCTCGATTGAAATACCTATCCATGGTGTTTTTCATAGAAATAGTATTTTTGCTTATTTCGATGATCCTCAATACAGAAGACAGAGTTCAGGAATTACTAAATATAGAACTATAGGAATTCAGTCCGTTTTTCAAAAAGAAGATTTAATTGAATATCGAGGAATCAAAGAATTAAAGCCAAAAAATCAAATCAAAGTAGATCAATTTTTTTTTATTCCCGAAGAAGTGCATATTTTACCCGAATCTTCTTCTATAATGGTACGAAATAATAGTCTCGTTGGAATAGGAACACCAATCACTTTAAATATAAGAAGTCGAGTAAGAGGATTGGTCCGATTGGAAAAGAAAAAAAAAAAAATGGAATTAAAAATATTTTCTGGAAATATCCATTTTCCCGGAGAGATGGATAAGATATCCCGACCCAGTGCCATGTTGATACCACCCAGAACGGTAAAAAAAAAAAAGAAGGAATCAAAAAAACTGAACAAATGGACCTATGTCCAATGGATCACAACTACCAAGAAAAAGTATTTTGTTTTGGTTAGACCTGTAATTCTATATGAAATACCAGACAGTATCAATTTTGTAAAACTTTTTCCTCAAGATCTGTTCCAGGAAAAGTATAATCTGGAACTTAAAGTTATCAATTATATTCTTTATGGAAATGCAAAAGCCATTCGGGGAATTTCCGACACAAGGATTCAATTAGTTCGGACTTGTTTAGTCTTGAATTGGGCTCAAGACAAAAGAAGTTCTTCCATTGAAGAGGCCCTCGCTTCCTTTGTTGAAGTAAGTACAAATGGTTTGATTGAGTACTTCCTAAGAATTGACTTAGTGAAATCTCAGACTTCATATATCCGAAAAAGGAATGAGCCATCTGGTTTAGGGTTGATCTCGGATCGGATCAATCCCTTTTTATCTATGAATTCCAAGACAAAAATTCAACAATCACTTAGCCAAAATCACGGAACTATTCGTATGTTATTGAATAGAAATAAGGAATGCCGATCTTTGATAATTTTGTCATCATCTAATTGTTTTCAAATGAAACCTTTCAACAACGTAAAAGATCCTAATTGGATAAAAAAGGATCCTCTAATTGCAATTAAGAATTCGTTAGGCCCTGTAGGAATAGCCCTTCAAATTGCAAATTTTTATTCATTTTCTCGTTTAATAACTCATAATCAGATCTCAATAACTAAAAATTTGCAACTTGACAAGTTAAAGGAAACCTTTCAAGTAATTAAATATTATTTAATGGACGAAAACGAGACAATTTTTAAACCCGATCTATACAGTAACATCGTTTTAAATCCATTCCATTTGAATTGGTATTTTCTCCATCATAATTTTTGTGAAAAAACTTTGACAATAATTAGTCTTGGACAATTTATTTGTGAAAATATATGTATAGCTCAAACGAAAAATGGACCACATTTAAAACTAAAATCGGGTCAAGTTCTAACTGTTGAAAAGGATTCTGTAATAATAAGATCGGCTAAGCCTTATTTGGCGACTCCTGGAGCAACCATTCATGGCCATTATGGAGAAATCCTTTATGAAGGGGATATCTTAGTTACATTTATATATGAAAAATCGAGATCCGGTGATATAACACAAGGTCTTCCAAAAGTGGAACAGATATTAGAAATACGTTCGATTGATTCAATCTCGATGAATCTAGAAAAAAGAATTGATGCTTGGAACGAATGTATAACAAGAATTCTCGGCATTCCCTGGAGATTCTTGATTGGTGCTGAGCTAACTATAGCGCAAAGTCGTATTTCTTTAGTTAATAAAATCCAAAAGGTTTATAGATCCCAGGGAGTACACATCCATAATCGACATATAGAAATTATTGTGCGTCAAATAACATCCAAAGTATTGGTTTCAGAAGATGGAATGTCTAATGTATTTTTACCGGGCGAACTCATTGGATTATTGCGAGCCGAACGAACGGGGCGTGCCTTGGAAGAAGCAGTTTGTTACCGAGCTTTATTATTGGGAATAACAAAAACATCTCTGAATACTCAAAGTTTCATATCCGAAGCGAGTTTTCAAGAAACTGCTAGAGTTTTAGCAAAAGCCGCTCTTCGGGGTCGTATCGATTGGTTGAAAGGTCTTAAAGAGAATGTTGTTTTAGGGGGAATGATCCCCGTTGGTACCGGGTTCAAAAGAATAGTGCACCGTTCGCGGTCAGGGCAACAGAACAAGATTACCTTGGAAAAAAAAAAGAATTTATTCGAAGTAGAAATTAGAAATCTTTTGTTCCATCACAGAAAATTATTTGATTTTTTTCATTTCAAAGAATTTATGTGATACATTTGAAATCTAGGATTTAATGCTTCCTACCTTTAAAATTAAAAGCAGTCATTTGATTTCTTAATAAAGTAAGTATAATAAATAGAAAAAATGAATGGCTTGATTATATATTAACAGACAATCTTCAATAAAAGAGAAGGTTCCATCGGAACAATTATTTATTTCTATTTCAGGATACCAGGTCTCTTTTTTTTTTTCAATTTTTTTTTTTTTAAAATGTGGGGATAAATGACAAAAAGATATTGGAACATAACTTTTGAAGAGATGATGGAAGCAGGAGTTCATTTTGGCCACGATACCAGGAAATGGAATCCTCGAATGGCACCTTATATATCCACAAAGCATAAGGGTATTCATATTATAAATCTTACTCAAACTGCTCGTTTTTTATCAGAAGCTTGTGATTTGGTTTTTGATGCAGCAAGCAGAGGAAAACAATTCTTAATTGTTGGTACAAAAAAAAAAGCAGCCGATTTAGTAAAAAGGGCTGCAATAAGAGCTCGATGTCATTATGTTAATACAAAATGGCTCGGCGGTATGTTAACGAATTGGTATACCACAGAAACAAGACTTCGTAAGTTCAGGGACTTGAGAACGGAGCAAAAGACGGGTAAACTCAACTCTCTTCCAAAAAGAGATGCCGCTACGTTGAAGAGACAATTATCTCATTTGGAAAAATATCTGGGCGGCATAAAATATATGACGGGGTTACCCGATCTTGTAATAATCGTTGATCAGCAAGAAGACTATACGGCTCTTAGAGAATGTATAACTTTGGGAATTCCAACAATTTGTTTAAGCGATACAAATAGTGACCCCGATCTCGCAGATATTTCGATTCCAGCTAATGATGATGCTATAGCTTCAATCCGATTTATTCTGAACAAATTAGTATTTGCAATTGGTGAGGGTCGTTCTAGCTATATACAAAATTTTTGATTAATAATAAGATAGATTAATAATAAGATAAATAAAGAAATTTTTAGAATTGGTGTGGTGAGGGAATTCATCGAATCGGTTATTATATATCTTCTGTATTATTAAAAAAAAATTGTGCAATGCAAAAAGAACAAACGGGAATATTCCTTGATGAGTAGGTATTCTAAATAGAAACTGAAATTAAATGGTTGAATCAAAATAATTCCTTTTCAAGTTCTAATTTTATATTTTTTTATTAAAGAGGGCAGGGCAATATGAACGTTCTATTAGGTTCCATCAACACATTAAACAGATTATATGATATATCTGCTGTGGAAGTAGGTCAACATCTCTATTGGCAAATAGGGGATTTTGAAGTGCATGCTCAAGTACTTATTACCTCTTGGGTTGTAATTGCTATCTTATTAGTTTCAACCACCCTAGTTGTTCGAAATCCGCAAACTATTCCCACTTCTGGTCAAAATTTCTTTGAATATGTCCTTGAATTCATTCGAGATGTGAGCAAAACCCAGATTGGGGAAGAATATGGCCCGTGGGTTCCATTTATTGGAACTCTCTTTCTATTTATTTTTGTTTCCAATTGGTCAGGGGCTCTTTTACCTTGGAAAATTATAAAGTTACCTCATGGAGAGTTAGCTGCACCCACTAATGATATAAACACTACTGTTGCATTAGCTTTACTTACGTCAGTAGCATATTTCTATGCGGGTATTTCAAAAAAAGGATTGGCTTATTTTGGTAAATACATCCAACCAACTCCAATCCTTTTACCGATTAACATCTTAGAAGATTTCACAAAACCCTTATCGCTTAGTTTTCGACTTTTCGGAAATATCTTAGCTGATGAATTAGTAGTTGTTGTTCTGGTTTCATTAGTACCTTTAGTAGTTCCTATACCTGTTATGTTCCTTGGATTATTTACAAGTGGTATTCAAGCTCTTATTTTTGCTACTTTAGCTGCGGCTTATATAGGTGAATCCATGGAAGGGCATCATTGAGAAAGGGTAAGGGAGTCAAACTAGATGTCGATATAGGAAAACTCTTTACTTTTTCGTAGGTTTCAAAGAAAAATTCGTGAATCCTCTTAAATATAAGACACAACTAATTGGTTTACGGTATGTATGGAAGAAACACGTGTATATGTCATATTAGATCTTCACTAGTTATATATATATATATTAGATATTAGATATATGACTAGATATCTAAATTTGTGCTGCTATTACTCTAAATTTAGATTAGATGGGGATTCAAAAAAAAAACCTTCAATTTCATTTTCATCTTTTGTAATTGTGAAATGAATTGGGTAGAAAATAAAAAATCAATATTGAAGTAATTGGGATAGTTCATTAAAATAAATATTATTATTTCAGTTTGAATATTTCAGTTTGAAATTTCAATTACACTTCGATTCGACTAGATAATTATGAAGAATGAAATAATAAAGTCATAATTTCGTGTTTCTTGGTTGATTATATTATTAACTATTTCTTTTCTTTATTTTATTTGGAATAGGAGAAACTTATCATGAATCCGCTAATTTCTGCTGCTTCTGTTATTGCTGCTGGCTTGGCCGTCGGGCTTGCTTCCATTGGACCTGGAATTGGTCAAGGCACAGCTGCAGGACAAGCTGTAGAAGGTATTGCGCGACAACCGGAAGCAGAGGACAAAATAAGGGGTACTTTATTGCTTAGTCTGGCTTTTATGGAAGCTTTAACTATTTATGGGCTGGTTGTAGCATTAGCGCTTTTATTTGCGAATCCTTTTGTTTAATCTTTTCAAAATAGAAAGATAAAAATAAATATTCTTTTTTCTGTGGACTTTCTTTAACTGCTCTTGCTTTTTTTCTATAAGAATATTGCCATAAGAACTAGTATCTAAAAAGTACCATTCTTATGGAGAATATGACAATTTAATAACCAATTCAAATTCCAAATAGAGAATATATTTATTTATTAAATATATTCTTTTCTATTCAAAATTCTAAAATATATCTAATATTCTTACTAATATAAATTCTTAGTAAGAATATTTTTATTCTAATAAAAAATCGAAAAAAATAGGAATCGTAGAAAGACAGTTAGTCTTTCAATAAAATAAGAGGAGATGCAATCATATGAAAAATATAACCGATTCTTTTCTTTGCTTGAGTTACTGGCCATCCGCCGGAAGTTTCGGGTTTGATACCGATATTTTAGCAACAAATCTAATAAATCTAAGTGTAGTTCTAGGTGTCTTAATTTTTTTTGGAAAGGGAGTGTGTGCGAGTTGTTTATTTCAAAGAATAGATTGGATCCAACCAACTGCACTTTACTATTTTCGTTAGAACTAGGAAAGTGTGCATAATCCTGCGAATGACTTCTTACTTAAAAAATTAAGAAAAAAAGTTAAGAACCATAGCATTTCGTGATTCATTGGTAAATCTACTTTGATTCTCTATAAACCAAGAATTTTGGAACATTACGATGGTTAAAGCTACCCAGTTTGAAGTTGAGACGCAGTATATATAGTATTCTACCACTATCTGAATACAGAAATGGTTTCAAAAAATGCAATTGTTGGTATTTTTTCGATATAGAACACTCATGTCGATAAAATGTCTTGAATTAACGATGAAAAATTGGAAAAAGGGGTGTTTAAAACCTCCTTTTTTTTATACAATGCGGAATCAATAACCTACGTATAAATGAATGAATCAGAATTCTTTGGACTTGAAGAAAAAAAAAAACAGCTTTGCTGACAATTTTTTATTTGGTCAGAAGAGTCCTCCAAAAATTTAGGTCTTGTATTGGTAATTTCAAGATTTTGATAAATACAGAAAAGAGGATAGGCTCATCCCATAAAAAAGGGTAGGGAAATTTCCTATAAGGAATTGAGTTTGAGAGCCAATTGAATTGAAAGATTCATGTTTGGTTCGGGAAGAGATTATAGACATTTTGAAAGGAATGGAAAGAAAATCTACTTTCATTAAGTGATTTATTAGATAATCGAAAACAGAGAATCTTGAGAACTATTCGAAATTCAGAAGAACTACGGGAAGGAGCCGTTGAACAGCTGGAAAAAGCCCGGGCCCGCTTTAGGAAAGTAGAAACCGAAGCAGATAGGTTTCGAGTGAATGGTTATTCTGAGATAGAACGAGAAAAATTGAATTTAATTAATTCAATTAATACTACTTTGGAACAATTAGAAAATTACAAAAATGAAACCATTCAGTTTGAACAACAAAAGGCAATTCATCAAGTGCAACAGCGAGTATTAAAACAAGCATTAAAAGGAGCTCTTGGAACTTTGAATAGTTGCTTAAACAACGAGTTACATTTACGTACCATCGGTGCTAATATTGGTTTGTTTGGGGCAATGAAAGACAAAAAGAACTGATTAGTCGTTTTACTATAATCTAGAGTATAGGCATGATTTTTTTGTTCTCAAAAGAAGCAAATTAAGAAATATTCATGGTAACCCTTCGTGCAGATGAAATTAGTAAAATTATCCGTGAACGTATTGAGCAATATAATACCGAAGTAAAAATTGTAAATACAGGTACTGTACTTCAAGTAGGCGATGGCATTGCTCGTGTTTATGGTCTTGATGAAGTAATGGCAGGTGAATTAGTAGAGTTTGAAGAAGGTACTGTAGGCATTGCTTTGAATTTGGAATCCAAAAATGTTGGTGTTGTTTTAATGGGTGATGGTTTGCTGATACAAGAGGGAAGTTCGGTAAAAGCAACAGGAAGAATTGCTCAGATACCGGTAAGTGAGGCTTATTTGGGTCGTGTTGTAAATGCCCTAGCTAAACCTATTGATGGTCGAGGAGAAATCTCCGCTTCGGAATCCCGTTTAATCGAATCTCCCGCTCCCGGTATTATTTCGAGACGTTCCGTGTATGAGCCTCTTCAAACGGGACTTATTGCTATAGATTCCATGATCCCTATAGGGCGCGGCCAGCGAGAATTAATTATTGGGGACAGACAAACAGGTAAAACAGCAGTAGCCACAGATACTATTCTCAATCAACAGGGACAAAATGTAATATGCGTTTATGTAGCT